CGGTCTCACCCTAGCTCTCACACTGCTGAAGGGGGGTGCAACTGACGACACTACAGCTTCTTCCTAATCAGTCGCTGATAAAAGGTTGAATTAGAGAAAGAAGGCAGCCATGCCCTAGGATGCATAGTTATACGTTGACGCTGCATACCCTGGGAGGGGGTCGTCGATTCGAGGAGAGAATTCCTCAGAGAGGCTCTGCTCTTTTTCTTTTCGGCTGATGGCTATTTCAAATTCAAGTGCCACTTATCTTAACACAACTCGGGCTAATCCAGCCCCAGCCTAGCTAGACCTGGTGAAAGCAATCAAGCCAAAGCAACACTTATTCCTTCAACGGCAAGAGCTGCAGATGAAATAGCAGTGGTTATGCCGACATTTCCCCTTATCTTATTTATTCCGATCCGGATTCCCGGTTAGGACTCTTTAAGAAGAAGCAGTGAAGGAACCAGAGAGAGAATTTAGGAATGCAGTCACGTGCCTTACAACATTAGGGCTTCTAGACTGGCTATTGAAAGGTACGAATTCAGAAGCCGAGAGCAGCAAAGATGGCAATTCCAGCAAAGGAAGGGCGCTCGTACCCGTGCTCGAGTCAATAAGGCTGACGCTCGTTTAAGACTCCAGTCATTAAGCACTCGTCCTTTCTCGATTCAGTGATTGAGTCTTGTCCTTGCCATGCTCAGATGGCTGAGTCCTGCTATCGTACTTCATACTTGAGTTTTTCAAGTATATGAAGACCTTCCTTCAAATCAATATGCTCGCTTAAGCCAATGCGCTCACTTACAAGCCTATATGCTCGGTTGGTATGCTCTATAGTCAATACACTCGCTCAAGGCCATGCACGCTATCAGCTCGATCAAAGAATGAAAGGCATTCGAAAACAGTTCAAAGACAGGGAAAGGCGAACTCTTCTTCTTGATTGGAAAGGTCATTCAAAAATTACCAATTCCAAGGCTGTTCCCCTCGACCGCCAAAGACTGCTTTTGCCACATGTTTTCGGTGAAGCGGTTCTCGAATAGGAATGAATCCCCGGATAGACACCTTGCTTATCTTCCTCAAGGATGAGATTTCGAAAATTAGGAAATTTAGAAGGGTCGATAAGCAGCAGCAATCATGAAATCTTTTGAACCTTCAGTTCTTCTTGCCCCAGTTTCACTATCTCTTTCAGTGCCTTCTTCGATTCCCTTTGAAGTAGAGGGAACCTTCTCTTTATCTTTCAGTTCTTTCATTGGAAACGAAATCAATCAATGAACCCAACCAAGCGATTCTCCTTGACCCGGCAAAGAAAGAAAGGAACGAACGGGATTCCATCGCCGATAGAAAGTAGCTAGACTATGGAAAGTACGAACTTCACCCTTCACCAATGGTCTTGGGTCTAGGCCACTCGACTATAGCCTGAACTAACTCTTGATCGACTTTAAGGCCTCTTTAAACCCCTCGATATATGGACACGAAAAAAGCGAAAAAAATAACGCTTTCGGTCACAAAGATGCACTTGAAAAGATTCATAGTGAGCTTTTCTCGCCGTAGGATTTCCATCACTTGACGGAGATGATCTAAATGGTCCCGTTCGCATGCACAAAAAAGCATAAAACGAAATCTCAAGTGAGAAGGCAGTGACGGTGAGGAAAAGGCATGGGTTGGCCTCCATCTTCCAGCTCTGGGGGAGCGTCTTTGAGCTCGGAAGCCTCTTTTTGGACTTGGTCTGTAGCCACTTGCTCAAAGATTCGTGTTAAGACGTCTTCTGTTTTCGACTCCTTTACTTTTTTGATGAATCATTCTCTGATGAAACCTCTTGTTTAGGGCTTTGGGGAGACGATGTAGTGACATCTTCTTCGAATTCGGAGGAGGATTCCCCAAAGACATTGGTCTTTTGGAATGACATTCTGGGCATTTCTTCATCGGAGTCTGATGAAGAAGCTCCCAATGTGATCATATTGCAGGAGTTTAGTACGATACGTATTTTTGGCTCATAATACCCAAACCTCTTGTATAAGAGGCACGTCCTCCTAGGATAAAACAACCCCTTTTCTGAGGTGGATACGATACCACAGTCTCTGAAAGAAGCGGCATTGGGCACGGGATTGCTTAAGCTTGCACCCAGACTTTTGGATCAGCCTCTTTACAGACTTTGAGAAATGAGTAGGAACTTGAATTTCATTTCCCTGTCGATGAGCTCATTGAGATCCTCAAGGCTGATTGCGTCTTCTCTCCATAAGCATTGGTTCGCCATAATTCTCTCAATTTGGTCTAGTGAGCCCTTAGAAATAGGAAGACTAGCCAATATGTGGATAGGAATAGACGAGAGGACATGCTTAATCAGGAGACCCCAGTAGACAAGAGTTTCCGCTGGCGCGCCCTCCACCTTTTTGCTGATTTGGGTTGAACAAAACCTTTTTTAGGCGACCCTTGTAGATTGGAACACCGAGAAAGGTAAAAGGAAGATCTTTCTTCAACAGCAGCACTTTGGATGATGGAAATGCGTGAGGGAGCACATTTTTCCGAAGAGTAGACCGCACTTTTCTCTTTATTGATTCTCTGCCCAGATGCTCTTTCATATAAAGCAAGGAAAAAGAAGAGGTTAGATACTTTTGTTAGCGTTGAGAAAGATCAGGGTGTCATCAGCAAATAGAAGATGGGAGACGGGTAAAAAACTTCTACCCCCTCTATAAAAACCAAGACTGCCATCCTCAAAGATTTTCCTCAATACCCTACTCAGAACTTCTTCTGCTAAGAGAAAAAGACCCGGAGATAGAGGATCCCCCTGTCTTAGGCCTCTAGAGCTCTTAAAAAAGCCGTACATCGAGCAAGACTGAGAAAAATGGATTTTCTTCGTGCTCGTCAGGTGCTAGCGATATCGTGAATTCGATTTGCTGTTCTTGTTAGCAACTCTTCGGTCATATGTCCAACTGTTAGATTCAAGAAAGAATGCGAAGAGAAGGAATTTCTGCTTTCTGACTCTCTGTTCAAGGAGACAACACACCGGATTTGCCGAAAGAAGGTTGAAGAGTGAAAGCACTCTACGATTCAGATTTAGCTATAAGTTAACCAGTCATGAGCTAATATCACAGCTCCAATCATAGCAGCCCCAGCAGCTTCAACCACATGGGATATGGTAAACAAAAGAAGCAACGAAGGGACTCACGCTCGCTAGCAGCTCAAGGGGATTGAAGACAGCAAGAGAGAGTACCTTTGTTGACAGAGAAGGTCTCAAAAGGCCAATGTTATCTCATTTTCCGGGACCTATAGTAGTGAGAGCCTACAGAGCCGATTTGAAATGGAAAGTCAATTCATGGAAATTCAGAAGAAAGAAAGAATCTAAGCTCTAATGAAAGAAAGGTGGGAGATCGAAAGAAGAGATCAATGAAAAAAGTGCATCTCATATAGATGGAAAATGGTACAAGCTCATTTTCCTTCGTAAAAGGTCAATCAAAATGAGACAAGTTCGTTTCATATAGCTGCAATTTCTATCAATTGACTTTCCCCTCATAAGTGACATCGAAATCAGATCTTCGTGCGTTTTCCCTTTATTTGAAATGAAAAGTCAAATGGAATATGAAGTGGACTCCCTAAAGAAAGGAACCCTGGGCCGGCTGGGAGTCCAATCAATCTTATGAAAGAAGATGGGAATGAAATGAAAGCAAAGCAAAGGAAAGACAAGAGCAGCAGCAGGGGAACTCAATTCTATTCCGGACGGGGAGTCTCCTTCCCAAGGAAAAAGTCAATGATGTCAATCATGCAAACTCCATTTTGAGGGTTTCTTAGCCCCTCATTCCGAAGAAGGAAGAAAGTAACCTTTTTAAAGGCCGAGAAATAGGGATTGAGCAAGAATGCAGTGGTCTTCTCTTAGAGGGCAGAGCCAAATGGTAGTTTCTTAACTAAAGCGGACGGGAATAGAAGAAAGAAAGATTTCGAAAGAAAAGGGTTGTTTAACCTTGACCTTATCATTTCAGTAGCATTAGAGTGAAAAGCAAGGCAGGCATTTCAACACAGGGATTTCCAATCCACTCGATCTGGCGTGGCAGTTGGATTTATTACGAAGTTGGAATGGCCGCTCGAGACCAGTGGCCTGATTCCATCATTGATTCGGGAGATATTAGCCTTTGACTCCTTCTCATTGGGCGAGGAAGAAAAAGCTAAAGCATGGGCCTAGCCTAGTGCACCAACCAAAAAGAATCCCTAAGGAGTTCCCCAAAAAAGGAAGAAAAGAATAAGACTAAATTCGCTATCGTTATCGTGGCTATGCTCTAGCAGGGACTAGGAAATGAGTCCCCCTCGTTGATTGGAACGAAGTCCCGAGGTTGAAGCGGAGCTCGTTCCTTGCGACGTGAAGAATAAGATGAATCTCCTACTTTGAGGTGAGGGGAAGAAGGAAGAAAGGAAGCTGCAGCCGCGAAAGAAAGACGGATTTTTTCTCAATGAGACTCGATTTTGATTCATTAGAAATCGCCATAGAATGAGTAATTCGATGAGAATGGTGATGAGATATTTGAAATGGATGGTGTTGTTGAGTAATGACTGTCCTGTGTCAGTCCTTTAGTCCGAAGGTTAGGTTCGAGGAAGGACTTTGGGGGGACTTCAGTTGGGAGGCCTTGAGGACTAGGGTTACGGTCTGGGAAGGAGTGAAGGGACTAGAGACTGGTCCTGGGAGCGGAGGGACCTGCTGAATGCTAGGGTGTAGGGAAGGGTTAGCTAAGACGCTGCTTCGATTGGATCTAGCCTTAGTAAAGTAGAAGTTGAAAGAGATTTTACCATAAGCTGTGGTTGGAAACATCCCGCGTACCACCTCAGACTACTATCCTATGATCATTTACATGGAAGGTAGCAGTCTTCCCGCTTAGAGAGGACATCTCTAACAACAGAGAGGATCCATGCGAGAAATGAGACATACTTCGAAAGATAGCATGGAATGGCACAACCATTGGCAAGTCCATACCATACAAGAAGGGCTACGCATGCCTTCTCGAGGGGTGGCTCAAACAAGGTAGGAAAGAAAGTATAGGTACGTGTACTCTCCAGTGAGCGAGATGGGAATTGGATTCTGTCTCGAAAAGCATCTTTCTTTTATTCAAATTCTTCTTTTCTAGGTGTAAAAAGTCATATTGATTTCGTGCACCAAATGGTCAGGCTACTCTGAGAGCTGACTTCTCAGACCAGGGAAGCTCAAGAACTTGCGTCTGAATGTCAGAGACTATAGAAAGACCGGGAACACTAGATAGGTAAGGCTATGAAAAGAGCTTTATGTTGAGACTCGGTTCTGGTACTATAAGAGGTTGAGATTCCATTCGAGCTCGAGCCAGCAAAGGGGTAGAAGATCAGGAGAGACGTTGAATGTCCCTATTCCGTGCCCCTTCTTCTTTGAAGTGGAGTAAACGGGAGACTGACGAAACTATGGAAGGGTAGTGGAGTGGCGCCTTCCCGTGCAATTACATTACGTGAATGAAATAGATTGGAAGGACCCCATTGAGCACAAGATTGTGAAACGGATTTCTATTCCAATTTTCATTTGACTTTGACCCCGATATTCATTCCTCTTCTTTTGAGTATCAAGCGACTTTCCCTTTCGGTTGTTGAGTTTCGACTTATTCAACTACCAGTGAAGTCCCCCTGGCTTGCTCATTCCTTTCCCTCAGACCAAGACTTGTGGAACTGACTGCCTTCTTTACTCGACTTTTCACTTTCAAGCTCGCTTTCTTTCGTTAGCTTCCCCCCGCTTCAACATATCCGTTGTCAAACCATGTTGAACTTCCTTTCTCTTAACGAGAGGTTCCTAAACTGGCCGTACGGTACCGGCGCGGAGGCAGAAAGATCGTCTTTTATCTTTCAAGGAAAAAAGAACGGGCTAGGCAGATGACCGTAGCTTCCACTATATATTTCTTCTATCCCTTTCGTTGACCATTTCTGTGTACTAATACCTTACCTCAAGGTACCTCGATAATGAAGCTGAAACCGGTCCATGATTGGTTGATATCCATTTTAGGGCGGATTCCAATGGAATCTTCAAACAAAGCCTTTGGATCAGCGAGATCATTACTCTTAACAATCTGGCTAGCACCTTCAGCAGGATCAACATAAGGAATCTCAGCATCTATGTCCTCAGTCTCCTCGTCAATACTATCATCATAAAAGAAATCTTTGGGACCCTGGAGGGTGTTCACAAATAACCTAATGAAAGGAAGACAGGAGTTTGTCGCCAGGGATTTGACCAAATAGGATCGTCCAGTTCCTATAGAACCTATCACAAAAATACCCGTAGATGGGTATAAGGCTAAGCGGAGCTAAAAGGGTTTTGGTTTTTTCAAGAGATGGTAAATCAAAACGATTAGCCCCACACAAGGTTTTTGAATAAATGATTGTCTCATAATGAGCAAGGGATATCCGTCTTTCTGCTAAACAGGATGTATTGAAATCATACTTCACATAATTCATTAGCGACTTTCGTTGAATGTCAACTAAGTATCGTAAGTAACTTGCTCCCGGTTGTTCCAGCATTTCAAAACCAGAGGCATTGTTTGTGAAATGATCAATATGAGTCAGACTCAAGAAAAGTGAATCAATCCTTTTTTCTGTCGTGAAGGTGGAGAACTCCATCAAGAAGTCTATGTCGTCAGTTTCAATGAACTGACTGTCCAGGAGCCAGGATTCCATTTTATTATCAATCAAATCTTCGTCCAGCAAGAAGAGTTGTTTATTCTAAACTAGGTATAGATAGTGGTTTCGAGTCTGGGCTTGCTCCTTGTTCTGCGCTTTCGTTGTCATATTATTCATATGAGTCAAACGCTTCCTTTGAGTCTCATTCTATCCATTATTTTACAGCATACCGAACAAGCAAAATCGAAATAAAGAAAGAGGAAATGATCAAAATGGACCTTTTTTATATATAAAGACCCCGATGAGCCATATGGACGACTGACGCACAGACAACTAGACACAAGTCATGCTATTCCCCTGATGAAACCAGTACACGTGAATGAGTAGCTCGTGTGGTACCCAAGACGATGAAAATGGGAAGGAACGGGCCGTGTACTACCCCTATCACAACAAGTCCTTGCTCGAGTATGAGAAGAGATAGAGTGCCATGGACGCTTGGCTTGACTTTTGTAGTACCGGTTAGCGGGAGAAATGGAGGGGTATCATAGATTTAGGAGATTCTGCCTTCTGCTATCTTGAAGGGGAGTTGATTCTTATTTGCCGTGTATGCTGCCCAAGGCCCAACAGAATAGAGAGGGTGGCTTTCTGCTCCTTTGGTTTCCGGTCTGCTTGTTGAATCTAATGCCCGAGTCTGACTTCCTTATATGCTTTGAAATCCCTGTTAAAGAGCCTCTCGAAAAGGGCTTTCGTCAAAGTCTCATGTGAGCCCGGTCAAGTAACTCCTATCCTAATGCCCTTTCCTTTAGCTCGTTGTTATAGCCTTTTTTGGTTTTCTCGTCTTCTTGTTTTTGACGAGTTCGAAGGTTTAGGTCTAGTCAAGGAAGAAGTAAACCGTTGTTGGTAGCAGGGGAAGGCCCAGAGCAGGTAACTCCTAAGGAACTCCCATTCCTTCATTCAACTGTTATTATCTCTCCTTATCGCTCCATTAAGTAAGCTCTAAGGTCCGTTACAGAGTAAGTAACGGGTTATCTGCTTCAAGAGCCAGGGCCTGTAATGAATATACCAGTCAGTCCGGTCGGTCTGTTGTTTCTCCTTCCGAAAGCGATGAAGCCCGAAATGAATGAATAGAAGTCCGTTCCTAGCGCATCTTCTGTCTAAGAACCAATGGCAGTAAGCCTGTACCGAAAGAAGCCGGCAGTTTCCCCAGTCATTAAGCGAAGTCGGAATAGGCAGTACCAGCGGAACCTTGGTCTGTTTTTCTATTTCCCTGGTATCCCTTAGGCTGGTTGAGGTGTCATAAGAGTCTTTGAAGTTGGCTGCTGAAGCCAGTAGTTGCTAAGCGGGGAATAGCCGGTAACAAATAAGGAGTTTGTCTGTGTTCCCGGGAGCAAGGGAAGTGAGCCCTTTCAGGCGAACGAGTGCAGCGTCTCTGTTATCCCTTACTGTAGTAGTCCCTGATGCCCCTCTTGTTCCTTGTCTTTCTCTGTCTTATCCCCTCTGACCCCGTTGTTTTTCAGAGAGTGATTGCGGTTCTGTAGCTAGGCGAGGAAGAGCGAGTAACAAATGAATAAGTCTCTTCTCCTGTATCTAGTCCTCTGTCTGTGAGTCGATGGTTCTAGTAGCTAGTTTTTTAAAGAGCTTTGTTCTTTTTGGTAGTTCTTGTTTATGAGCTCTCTTTCCTTGTATGGGCGAAGGGGTGCAGCTCCTCTCTTTCTCCTTCGTTGACTCTGTCTTTCCTTTTTCATCCCGACTTCCAGGTTGTTTGTTAGAGTTGTTTAAGGCGGGTAGCTAAGCGAGGAAGTAAGTAATGCATAATCTCTTTCTTCTCTATTGCTCGCTACTGACTCAAACGATTGGTATGTCCTGACCTTATTAAGCACAGGGACTCTCGGTTGGTCGTAGAAATGAAACAGTTTTCGCTAGTGAAGCTTTAAGAGATAGGGCAAGTAGTTGTAGAAACTCCTTGCTTTGTTGCCGGCTTTCATAGTATATAAAAGAGGTCGCTTTCTGCTTTCCGCCTTCCACTTTGGTTGGACGGTAGTTCCGGGAGCCAGTAGCGGTAACAGGTCGAGGGAAATCAAAGAGAAGGTGCAGTTAGTCAAGCCTACAGTTCGAATACCGCGGTTAGTCAGTACGGCAAGTAGAAAGGCAAAGAAGTAAGCTAGGCGATTACCTTCTGTCATAGGAAGTAGGCACCTGTTCCGGTAGTGGTTACGGTAAGACTGCTTTGAAAAGATAAAAAACTCCTTGCTTCATTCTTTTTTGTATAAGTTGGCTTAGAGAAATACAGAGACAGAAGGTAGGTCGGCTAGTCTGGTGCCGAAGTGCACTTGGGAAAAAAGGGAAGCTTGGCTTAGAGAAGAAATCCGTCACGGTAAGCGGGTTCTTTCTAGGACTGATAGTTCAAGCGTATCATAGATCAAACTCTTTCAAGCCTTTTAATTTAAGTCAAGCTTGTTGTAAGGCTAAAGCCCCTTTACTAGTAGAGGCAGAACGAAAAGTCGGAAAGCAGTCAGTCTTTTCGGTAAGTCAGTGTTGCAAGTCTTATGGTCCGAACAGAGTACAGAGCCGGCACTCCCGGAAGCCTGTGGGGAATGGGGAAGCTCAAAGCAGAAGAAATATGGCTAACGAATTGACACAGAATTGTCTTCACTGGTTATGAAACCTCTTCCCTGGTCGAATTCAATGATTGAAAAGTTGCCCAAGAAACTAAGCGAGAAGATGGATCAGCAGCCTCGGAGCAGATCGAAGGCTATCAATTTGATGGCCAGTTCAGTGTAACAACAGAGAGCCTTGAAAGCATCTCACGTGAGGGGGACCCTAATGTTTCTCAAATCGACTAGCTAGAGGCTCGAGAATGGAGTGACGGAAGAAAAGACCGAAAGAGAGCAGAAGACTAGCCTGAGGAACCAACCGTGGAACTTATTTTCATCCTTGAGCTGATTGGAATGGTGAACAGGCCCTGACTGGAAGTGCCGAAAGAACCACTACAAGAGGGGAGCCGGCTTTCACACCCATGCTATGACCCTTGCTATGAACTTCTCATGCCAATTCCCCAAGACCTCTTGTACCCTTTTCGAGCTAAAAAGGAGTTGACCAGCCCTTTCGCCCAATCGATTTCCTTCATCTTGGTCATTCCTTCTTCTGGCCAAAGAGACTTCTGGAGAAGCTTAAGACACCTTGATTTGGAAAGCGATCGATGATCAATCCATCTGTCCGCACTTCCTCCTGGTCCTGCTGTATCTCTGCCTAGGACTTTTTTTTCTTTCTTGACCCAATGAAAGGAGACCTCCCGTAGGTGGACTCTTACCTCTCTTGCTTCTAAGTGAGCACCCAGGTGAACCGTAGTGCCCAGGGCGAGTTCGGTTCGAGTCTTCATCGATTGGGCTGCTCTTGGTTTCAAAGGAATAGCCCTAACTAAAGTGAAAGTGACTCCATAGCCTCGGGCAAAGAAGAAGCTTTCAAAGAAGCCCTTGGAATTCACTGAAAAGGAGGGGGCTCTTTTCGACTATATCGCAAATCGGCTCCGTCTCCGGCAACTCATTCAATAGTCCAATCTCTGTCCATTGCGAAAGAGAAAGCAGTACAAGCTGATACGGGAAGGGCCACGTCTCATAGGAGGGCTCAATCCATAGTGAACTAGGAGGCAGAAAGCGTGTATCCGGAATAGAAGAAAGCCAAAGGCAGAAACGTCTTCTTAGAACAGCGCAGACGGGACTCAGCGAGGAGACGGTACTCAAATTCAATCCCAAAGCGCGACTACGACTCTTGATGAATTGAAGGACGAAGAAAGCCATTAGTTGCCGAATCTCAGTCTTTTGACTCCTAGTGGAAAGAAGGAAACCCGTTGTTTAGGCCGCTGATCAAGCTATCGTCAACCCCTCGCTTACGAGCAATCAAGAATGAATAAGATGAGCTAAGGGAAAGCATCGCTACCCGAACAAGGAATCAAATTCCTTATCCACTAACTTCACAGATGGGTTGAAACAGACGAAAGGGACGAAGGAGCTGCGTACGATTGGGTAGGTTTGGTAGGTTAGTCACCAAGCGAGTAGTCAAGTGAACCGGCAGCGGGTCTTTACATCCAAAAGTGCTTTTTTTCTTCGGCGTAAGGATTTGAGTGAGGAACTTTACTTGGAGGCAAATAGGGATTTCGCCTAGACTATATTGAGCCAGCGCTTTAAAGGGCCCAGGGTTTACGACTTTTATAGGCATGGTTTGACCCTAGCCTCTCAAATGAGCCCCTACCTAGTCAAAAATGAACTGTTTAAGCTGTGCAGTGCTCTACCCTTGAGGATCTCCACTAAAATAAAAGCTGTTTAAGCCACGGAGAACTCTCTCTTAACTATCAGGCTCGCTAAACTCCTGTTTCTCCGCCTTAAAGATTGCCTTAGAGATGGATTGTTAATCTCGTAGCACGTTCGAGATAGGCAGGTCGGTCGGGCATCACATACGAATTGCCAACACATCCCATAGTTTTGAAGGGGGAGACGCCCGGTTCTCGATCTAAACAGCACCCCTGAACCGGAGCGTAGCTCTCTCGGAACTTACCTCAGCGACTTGAAGCATTGCTTCCTATCGGCTTCGGGCCGAAAGAGAGTGAGATGGAACCCTGAAGAGATCTAGCGTTACGCAATCTTTCTAAGAAAGTCATTTCAGTCATCGATTGCCTGCTATTCCCACTTCCTGACTTGAGGAGTGAAAGGCTGGAAAGCAGTTCTTTTCCTAGGTTGACTCATGAGTTAGTGTGCAAGACCAATTGCTAGGCTCTCCTCTTTCTTAGATGTTCTAACAGTGGGATTTTTGCTTTGCTGGATTACCCACCAAATAACCATCCTTAGATCCCTAGTCTTAGAGCTAAAGGAAGTCCTCTAACTAATAGAATCCCCCGAAGGAGAAGGCGGAGTTCTCTTTCCTGTGCTATCAATAATAAGGAAGGGACTTTTTCTTTTAGGAATAATGAAAGTGAAGACGTTCAGCTACCATAGAATCACTCGTTCCATTAGGGCTCCTTCTTTCTCTCCTGCATGAGATCTTGACTATTAAGGATATCCTTAAGAAAAGAAGACAGAAGGTGCGAAGCGATTCTTTAAGCCCAAAGGCTAGTTCAGTCACTTCCGGGCGAAGGCAGGTGAAATCTTTCATTGCTTTTTTCCTAGCTAGAGCTAGTAGGGAGTGAGCATAGTAGAGCTATTGAGTGCCATCCCTGCCCAAACCCAATAATCTTTCCCTAAAAGCTCGACCTTATAACAACTGTTTTACTTTCTCTAAAGCGGTATAACAATAAGTAAGGACATTTCTTGAAGCGGAAAGGCTGCTAAGAGACCGCCTGAATAGGGACGGTCGTCATAATATATCTCTTGATGACATACAAGCTTTGGTTAGTATTAAAGAAGAGATAGTAACGCGAATCTCACAATTGGATCAACATCCGTTCTGGGCCGAGCACCGAGCTCGTATTATTTCTGACTACATAGTCACTCCGAGAGGGGAAGAGTATTCCCTTCCTACCATAGAAAAGATTTGGAGGGGGGCGCAAATGCCCAAGAGCATTCTTTTGTAAAACGTATGATTAAAGTTAGGAAAAACTTTCTATGGACGGGTCGCTTTTACTGAGTAGGTCTCCCTTCTCCCTTCTCAGTGGCGTTTTCTTGGCATCATTCATTTTCTTCCATTCTTATTTTTGATTTGTATTCCGGTCTTTCTGGAGGAGGGGCCCTTTCATTTTGCTTCGGCAATAGATCAAAATAGGGGCAACAAAGCCACCCTACAACGATTAGATCCCCGGATAGCGTTATTGGATTAGCGGACGCCACAAGACAAAGTAGTCGTACAATGCCAAATGAGGTCTCTGGGCTTCCCGTGTATTCATCCAAATTAGATCAATGATTTATGGACACGTTCACGAAAGCAGA